AATTTCCTTACGATACTTAGTTGACATTCATAAACAGGATCTATTGAATTATGAGTTCAATAGATCCTGTTTAGCAGAAAGACGGATATTCCTTGCTCATTATCAGACAATCGCTTATTCACAAACCTCGTGCGGGGCTAATAGTTTTGATTCCCCATCTCCTCATGGAAAACCCTTTTCGCTCCGCTTAGCCCTATCCCCTTCTAGAGGTATTTTAGTGATAGGTTCTATAGGAACTGGACGATCCTGTTTGGTCAAATACCTAGCGACAAACTCCTATGTTCCTTTCATTACGGTATTTCCGAACAAGTTCCTGGATGACAAGCCTAAAAGTTATCCTATTGATGATATTGATTATAGTGAGGATGACCTTGATATTGATACGAAGCTGCTAACTATGTATATGACGTATATGACGCCAAAAAGAGACCAATTTGATATTGATATCACCCTTCAATTCGAATTAGCAAAAGCAATGTCTCCTTGCATAATATGGATTCCAAACATTCATGATCTGCATGTGAATGAGTCGAATTACTTATCCCTCGGTCTATTAGAGAACTATCTCTCCAGGGATTGTGAAAGATGTTCCACTGGAAAGATTCTTTTTATTGCTTCGACTCATATTCCCCAAAAAGTGGATCCCGCTCTAATAGCTCCGAATAAATTCAATACATGTATTAAGATACGAAGGCTTCTTCTTCCACAACAACGAAAGCACTTTTTCATTCTTTCATATACTAGGGGATTTCACTTGGAAAAGAGGATGTTCCATACTAACGGATTCGGGTCCATAACCATGGGTTCCAATGCGCGAGATCTTGTAGCACTTATCAACGAGGCCCTATCAATTAGTATTACACAGAAGAAATCCATTATAGAAACTAATACAATTAGATCAGCTCTTCATAGAAAAACTTGGGATTTTCGATCCCATATAAGATCGGTTCAGGATCATGGGATCCTTTTCTATCAGATAGGAAGGGCTGTTGCACAAAATGTACTTCTAAGTAATTGCCCCATAGATCCTATATCTATCTATATGAAGAAGAAATCAAGTATGGGAGGGGATTCTTATTTGTACAAATGGTACTTCGAACTTGGAACGAGCATGAAGAAATTCACGATACTTCTTTATCTTTTGAGTTGTTCTGCCGGATCGGTCGCTCAAGATCTTTGGTCTTCATCCAGACCCAATGAAAAGAATTGGATCGCTTCTTATGGATTCGTTGAGAATGATTCTGATCTAGTTCATGGCCTATTACTATTATTACTATTAGAAGTATTAGAAGTATTAGAAGTAGAAGGCGCTCTGGCTCTGGCGGGATCCTCACGGACAGAAAAAGATTGCAGTCAGTTTGATAAGAATCGAGTGACATTACTTCTTCGGTCCGAACCAAGGAATCAGTTAGATATGATGCAAAAGGGATCTTGTTCTATCGTTGATCAGAGATTTCTATATGAAAAATACGAATCGGGGTTTGAAGAAGGGGCCCTCGATCCGCAACAGATAGAGGAGGATTTCTTCAATCACATAGTTTGGGCTCCTAGAATATGGCGCCCTTGTGGCAATCTATTTGATTGTATCGAAAGGCCCACTGAATTGGGATTTCCCTATTGGACTGGGTCATTTCGGGGCAAACGGATCATTTCTCATAAAGAGGATGAACTTCAAGAGAATGATTCGGAGTTCTTGCAGAGTGGAACCATGCAGTACCAGACACGAGATAGATCTTCCAAAGAACAAGGCTTTTTTCGAATAAGCCAATTCATTTGGGACCCTGCGGATCCATTCTTTTCCCTATTCAAAGATCAGCCCTTGTTTTCACGTCGAGAATTCTTTGCAGATGAAGAGATGTCAAAGGGGCTTATTGCTTCCCAAACAAATTCTTATACATATATATAGAAACGTTGGTTCATCAAGAATACGCAAGAAAAGCACTTCGAATTGTTGATTCATCGCCAGAGATGGTTTAGAACCAATAGTTCATTATCTAATGGATCTTTCCGTTCTAATACTCTATCCGAGAGTTCTCAGTCTTTATCAAATCTGTTCCTATCTAACGGAACGCTATTGGATCAAATGACAAAGACATTGTTGAGAAAGAGATGGCTTTTCCCGGATGAAATGAAACATTTGATTCATGTAACAGGAGAAAGATTCCCCATTCCTTAGCCATAAATAGATGTGCCCATGCCCCATGAAAGGGGGATTCAGTGGAACAGAATTGGCCGGATGGTAGAGTCGCGGAAACACTTGTTTCTTCCATCTTTTTGGCCTGAGCTCCATGGAACAATATGCTACTGCTGAAACATGGAAGAATTGAAATCTTAGATCACTATGTGTGGATGATATGAACTGCCTAAACAAGAATTCTTGAACGGCGAAAGAGCCTATTACTCGCTACATCAAACAATTTCTTCAATGAAACCAATAACGAATCATTGAAGAACTCAAGAAAATAGATAGACCTTTCTCTTCGTCTCAGGTCGATGGATC